AATTTATTATTTCTTATTCACTGGTTTGTATATATATTTTTTTTTTCAAAGGGGACAATAAAAAAGCACGTGATTTCAAATCTAAATAGAAATTTTTTTGAATTAGTATAATCCTTCCTAAATCTTTGAAAATAAATATATATTCAAATCAAAAAATTATAAGTGATTCAATAATATTACTAAGTTACTGTCAAAAAAATTATTTGTTTTTTTTTATTACTACTAAATAAAATTGTTATTTTATGCAGATACAGAAAAAGTGAATTATAATTCCGTATTACAATAATTTATATACATATATTAAGAATAGAACAAAGATTTACACGACAAAAAAATACTTAATATTAATTATATAATAAAAAAACTTTACCTAAAAAAAAATTATTTGAGTTTGATTATTTAGAATTATTAAGGAATTAATTTTAATTTTAATTATGGAATTTAGTGATTGTCTTCCAGTACACTAAGTGAGCTTTTTTTTTTTTGCAAGAAATATTATTATAATCGATATTTTTTTTACATCTGAAGTGAAGAAATTTCATAATTTTTTTTGATAATATAATCTATCAGTATAGATTAATTAAACGAGCACTCTCGTACGGATTTCAAACGTTAAATAAAAAAATTTTTTAATAAAAAAAAAAAGTAAAAAACAGTTGGGTTTTAAACTTTTGAATATCTTTTTTGTTTTGAAAATAATATATAATAAAATTTTAAAGAAAAAAATCACTCAATATGGAGTACGAAAGAATAGAATAATAAATGTCTTTGACATCCAATTATACCACTGAAAAATTTTGTTTTTCATTTTTGAATGGCAGTTCCAAAAAAACGTACTTCTATCTCGAAAAAGCGTATTCGTAAAAAAATTTGGAAAAGGAAGGGATATTGGACATCGTTGAAAGCTTTTTCGTTAGGGAAATCACTTTCTACAGGTAATTCAAAAAGTTTTTTTGTACAACAAAATAAATAAAAAACACTAGAATAATTATAATTAGCCTAACTTTAAAACAAAAACAAATTTTTTATAATACATAAAAAAATAAATAGTAACTAAAAGAGGAAAAAAAAAAGATAATATATATAGATAAAAAAGAAAGGTTCACATTTTTTTTTATTTCCAAAAAAGGGATTCTTATTTTCCCCATCACAAACTTGATGCAATAATAAATAAAGATCTTGTATTTCCTCGTTAAGAGGAAATACAAGATCTTTAAGCGAAATCAATAGGTTCTTGAAATTAATTTAAGTAAAAAAATTTTCACTTTATACCTTTAGGAATTATTATTTCTCTGAATTATTAAATTCTTTACTTGGAATCAAAGTTATAAAAGCATCTATCCACAATAAGTGAATTTTAGATAATAATAATAAATAATAATATATGATATGATTTTTAAGTGATCAAAAAATCTTATGTTTGTACAATATAAAAAGATGCATCAAAATAGATATTTTGATAATTATTTTTTTTCTCTTGAGCAATTTTTATTTCTCTTGAGCAATTAGGCAAATCTTATTTTATTTAAAATTTTTAAGGATTTTGGAGAAGTTTTAATTTTTAGAAAAAGTATTTTTTTATTAATGGAACTGAGAAATTCAATTTAGAGTTTTGTCTTTGGGTTGAAGTCCCAACTACTTAAATTTAGTTAAATTTTTCATTGTATTCTAGAAAAAAAAATAGAAAGTACAAAAAGTGAATTAAAATAAGAAAAAAAAAAACTCAGATAAAAAAAAGATCTTAATTGAATTAAAACCAAAAATATCTATTTAAACTAATTTTTAATCATGAAATCAATTGTAAATTCCATTGAATTGGCTTTTTTATTTAAATTTTAATCTCGACGATTGAATAAAAACTTGTTAGTATTGTTTTGAACAAGTTGCCGCTATGGTGAAATTGGTAGACACGCTGCTCTTAGGAAGCAGTGCTAGAGCATCTCGGTTCGAGTCCGAGTAGCGGCATAAGATCTTATAAAAGAGATATTATAAGTTTTATAATAAAATTCATACCCGACTTCTTTTTATAAAATCGGGTAAAACCTAGTATTAATTTATTAATTTTTAACAAATTTTTTATGATTTTTTCAATTTTAGAGCATATATTAACTCATATATCTTTTTCGGTCGTTTCAATTGTACTAACACTTTATTTTTTAACTTTATTAGTTAATTTAGATGAAATCATAGGATTTTTTGATTCATCAGATAAAGGAATCATAATTACGTTTTTTGGTATAACAGGATTATTATTCACTCGTTGGATTTATTCAGGACATTTTCCATTAAGTAATTTATATGAATCATTAATTTTTCTTTCATGGGCTTTTTCAATTATTCATATGGTTTCCTATTTTAATAAAAAAAAAAAAAATCACTTAAATGCAATAACAGCGCCAAGTGCTATTTTTATTCAAGGTTTTGCTACTTCAGGTCTTTTAAACAAAATGCCTCAGTCTGCAATATTAGTACCAGCTCTCCAGTCCCAGTGGTTAATGATGCACGTAAGTATGATGATATTAGGCTATGGCGCTCTGTTATGCGGATCATTATTATCAATAGCTCTTCTAGTCATTACATTTCGCAAAGTCGGACCCATTTTTTGTAAAAAGAATATAAAAAAAAAATTTTTATTAAATGAATTATTTTCTTTTGATGTACTTTACTACATAAACGAAAGAAATTATATTTTATTACAACAAAATATTAATTTTAGTTTTTCTAGAAATTATTATAGGTATCAATTGATTGAACAATTAGATTATTGGAGTTTTCGTATTATTAGTCTTGGATTTATCTTTTTAACCGTCGGCATTCTTTCAGGAGCTGTATGGGCTAATGAGACATGGGGTTCATATTGGAATTGGGATCCAAAAGAAACTTGGGCTTTTATTACTTGGACCATATTCGCAATTTATTTACATATTAAAACAAATAGGAATGTTAGGGGTATAAATTCTGCAATTGTGGCTTCGATAGGCTTTATTTTAATTTGGATATGCTATTTTGGCGTCAATCTTTTAGGAATAGGTTTACATAGTTATGGTTCATTTACATCTAATTAAATAAAACATTAACCAAAAAATAAAGGAATAAAAAAAAAGAATAGCATCTATATATAACTTCATATAAGTTAAGAAATCTAATTTAGTTTTAGTAGTAAATCATCAAGAACCTTTTGAATCAAGTAGTACAATGATTCAAAAGGTTCTCACAATACAAAGACAAAAGACTTCTGATTACAATTAAATTTAATGCTTTTTTTTTTTTTTTCCTGAAAACTATCCATAAAAATAATTAGATAAAATGGATTCGACCTTGTCACTTGCTAATGAGAGCACAAAATCAGGATAAATCCCAATACCAATTATGGGTAGAAGAATAGCGATTGAAAGAAATAACTCTCGGGGTCCAGAATCAAAAAAATAAAAGTTTTTGACATTAATTAACTTGTATCCATAGAACATTTGGCGTGACATAGATAATAAATATATAGGAGTTAATATCATTCCAATTGCCATTACAAAAATAATTAAAATTTTTGAAATTAATAAATATTTTTGGCTGGTAATTATTCCAAAAAAAACTATTAATTCTGCAACAAAACCACTCATGCCCGGTAATGCAAGGGAAGCCATCGATAAGATAGTGAACATTGTAAATATCTTTGGAATGGAGATAGCCATTCCACCCATTTCATCAAGATAAACAAGCCGAATTCTATCATAACTCGTTCCTGCCAAGAAAAAAAGTGCAGCGCCAATAAATCCATGAGAGATTATTTGTAAAATAGCTCCATTAAGTCCAGGATCCGTTATAGAACCAATACCTATAATTATAAAACCCATATGAGATACAGAAGAATAGGCTATTCTCTTTTTTAAATTACGTTGACCGGGAGATGTTGAAGCTGCATAAATTATTTGGATTGTACCGACTACCATCAACCAAGGAGAAAACATAGAATGGGCGTGAGGTAATAATTCCATATTGATTCGAACCAACCCATATGCTCCCATTTTTAATAAGATTCCAGCGAGAAGCATACAGGTACTGTAATGTGCCTCGCCGTGGGTGTCAGGTAACCAAGTATGTAAAGGTATAATCGGTGATTTGACGGCAAAAGCAATAAGAAATCCAAAATAAAAAAGTATTTCCAGTGTGACAGGATAGGATTGATTAGCTAATAGTTCTAAATTTAATGTTGGTTCGTTCGAACCATATAAACTTATACCTAAAACTCCTATTAATAAAAAAATCGAACTTCCTGCAGTGTATAAAATAAATTTTGTAGCTGAATACAGACGTTTCTTTCCACCCCACATGGCTAAAAGTAGATAAACGGGAATTAATTCTAATTCCCACATGATGAAAAAAAGTAAAAGATCTCGAGAAGAAAATGATCCTATTTGACCACTGTACATTGCTAACATCAGGAAATGGAATAATCGGGAATCCCGAGTAACTGGAAAAGCCGCTAAAATAGCTAAAGTAGTAATAAATCCCGTCAGTAAAATCGTTCCTATAGAAAGTCCATCTATTCCCAGTCTCCAGTAAAAATAAAAAATTTTGATCCATTTATAATCTTCGGACAGTTGAATTAATGGATCGTCCATTTTAAAATTATAACAAAAAGCGTAGGTCGTTAGAAGAAGTTCTAAGATACAAATGGATATAGTATACCATTTATTTACTTTATTTCCCCTATGCGGGAGAAATAACATTAACGAACCGGCAGATATTGGAAAAACAACAATTATTGTTAACCAAGGAAAATCATTCGTGGTAAAGACAAGATACACCAGGTCCAAAGAACGCGTACTCAAAAAAATATATAAATAAAAAATATAATTTAACTTTTTTGAGTACGAGTACTTGTCAATAAAAAAAAAAAAAAATGTATTTCAAATTTATTCAAATGAGGTTTTCGGTAACGTATCAATAAGCTAGACCCATGCTTCGAGTTGTTTCATGCCATAAATAAACTCGAACGCTCAAAAAATCCGTTGGACAGGCAGATTCACATCTCTTACAACCAACACAGTCCTCGGTTCTTGGAGCGGAAGCTATTTGCTTAGCTTTACATCCATCCCAAGGTATCATTTCTAATACGTCTGTAGGGCATGCTCGGACACATTGAGTACATCCTATACAGGTATCATAAATTTTTACTGAATGTGACATAGGATCTATAGTTTTTTGAATGTCATAAATTTTCAATCTAGTAAACTTCTAACTAAATGATATATTAAAATACTAGATGAAGCAATGATTTCCTTTAATAGAATTTTTGAAAGGAATTCTGGCTCAATTGATAAAAAAAGGGGCTAAAATACTTTGATTTCTTAGATTTTCACAAATATAATCTAGTAAGTCATAACCTATTATATATATATGCAAATTGCAACCTATAATTTTTTATTTATGCTACTTATTTAATAAGGTCGATTGGTTGATGCGAGTTGATTTTCTGTTACGATAAATTGACGAGACTATAGCTAATCCAATAGCTGCTTCAGCGGCTGCAATTGCTATAACAAAAATGCAGAAAATATCCCCTTTTAGTTGGGAATTATCAAAAAAATCAGAAAATGTTACGAAATTCATATTAACTGCATTGAGTATAAGTTCAAGACACATAAGAGCCCTAACCATATTTCGACTCGTGATCAATCCATAAAGACCAATCAAAAATAAATAGGCACTCAAAACAAGTACATGTTCGAGTATCATTCAGCAACTCCTTATCAATTTTGATTCATTTCAATATGAATAATAAAAAAAAATTCACCGGATTCAATCAACTAGAATATAACAAAAAAGTACGAATAAAAACTATATTAGGGAAAAAAATTTTCAAATATATATCAAATATAAAAATTGATATTTAAAATATGAAAAAGTATTCAATCAAATTTAATTAAATGAACGGAAAAAAATATCATAACCATAACATACACAAAGTTTTCTTTGGTCTTTACTAATTAGATTAGAACGTTTTTTATTGACGAGCCACAGAAATTGCACCTATCAAAGCAACTAAAAGAATTATTGAAATGAGTTCAAATGGAAGAAAAAAATCTGTTGATAAATGAATTCCTATTTGTTGACTATTACTTATTAAATCTTGCTCTAGAAGCTGGTTTAATCTTGTAGTCCAAATAACCCCGTACCATGACGTATCGAGAATAGTAGAAATTAATGAAAAAAGAATAGTTGTACAAACCAATGAAGTAATCCCATGCCCAACGGTCCACAGATTGAAATCTGTGGAATATTCTGAATCATTCATGAACATCACAGCAAATATGATTAAAACATTTATGGCCCCCACGTAAATAAGGAGTTGTGCAGCAGCTACAAAATGGGAATTTGATAGAATATACAATAAAGATATACAAACAAGAACAAATCCTAAGGAAAAGGCTGAAAATATTGGGTTGGGAAGTAATACCACTCCCAGACCTCCTACTAGAAGACCGGATCCCAGAAAAACTAAAAGAAAATCATGTATTGGTCCAGGTAAATCCATTATATTATTAAAATAAGAAAAAAATATAAATCCTTTCCATGACCTTATTAATTTAACCGGGAATTTTTTTTTAATATGTTTCTAATAGAGTGAAATTATAATCTAATGGATATGAATTGATGTAGATACAATTTTTAGACAGTTTCGCTTTTTTGATTCTAAAGTGTATTTTCAACCTATCTATTTCTAAAGTGTATTTTCAACCTATCTATTTCAAGAAAGTAATTACGAATATATTATATTAAAAGAATGAGCCTTAATACTTAATATTATTTTATAAATACAAGTTTTTAATTAAATTCTTTATATAATTCAACAATTTTGAATTCCTTTTTTAATAAAATTAATGGGTTTACTCATTTTTTGTTTGAGGTGAATTCGAAATTGTTCGAATAGTGTAATCGTCAATTACTGATATTGGTAAACGACCCAAAGCTATTTGATTATAATTCAATTCGTGACGATCATAAGTTGAAAATTCATATTCTTCAGTCATTGACAAACAATTTGTTGGACAATACTCAACACAATTACCACAAAATATACAAATTCCAAAATCAATACTGTAATTAAGCAATCGTTTTTTTCTAATATTAGTTTCCAATTTCCAATCAACAACAGGCAGATCTATAGGACATACTCGAACACATACTTCACAAGCAATGCATTTATCAAATTCGAAATGGATTCGACCGCGGAAACGTTCCGATGTTATTAATTTTTCATAGGGATATTGAATAGTTACAGGTAAACGATTTGTGTGGGATAAGGTAATCATGAAACCTTGACCAATATACCTTGCAGCTCGTAGGGTTTGTTGACCATAATTCATGAACCCGGTTATCATAGGAAGCATATTGTAATTATCTATGAATAATTTTATCTTTGTTTCTTTCTCTTGTTTAAAACAAGTAATGAATATGTTGGATTCATTTTCAATTTAGAGTGAAAAGAGTTGGAAAGAAGTTGTTAATAATAGATTACCAAGGGAAATAGGTAAAAGAAATTTCCATCCAAGATTTAATAGTTGATCCATTCTTAGCCTAGGTAAAGTCCATCTTGTTGCGATAGAAATGAACAAGAACAAATAAGTTTTAGCTAATGTAATAAAGATACCAATTGTTGTTCCAACAATTTGATCCCTTTCAAATAGTTCCAGAATAGATATATACGGAATATAAATATTCCAACCGCCTAAGTATAGAACTGTTACAAATAATGAGGAAATTAATAGATTTAGATAAGAAGCAACGTAAAATAAACCAAATTTGATACCTGAATATTCAGTTTGATAACCTGCTATTAATTCTTCTTCCGCTTCTGGTAAATCAAACGGTAACCTCTCGCATTCTGCTAGGGAAGAAATTATAAAAATGATAAAACCTATAGGTTGACGCCACAAATTCCATCCCCAAAAACCATATTTTGATTGTGCCTCAACTATATCAACTGTACTTAAACTGTTAGATAATCCTAGTCGGTGATAACATTACTATTCTCACCGCTATTACAAAACCGTACATGAGGTCTTCGCCTCATACGGCTCCTCGGGGGCCATAAATAAATCTAAGGACCAGATTAGTATTGTTTAGATGGATATGATGTGTTCTAAAATAGATTAAATATAAATATATCTGGGGGTCCCAAATTATACCAATGGAATTCTGTCTGCTAAAATTCTAAGAATAAAAAAAGTGCTTTGGAATTCATCTCATCCTTTACAAATTTTAATTTCTATTTGTTGAGTAATAACTTAATCCTTTAATAAAATACTCCTTGTAAAAATAAAAATAGGTATTTCAGCCCATCGTGGTTTTCAATTACGAAAAAGAATTAGACATCCTATTAGTTTATTATTCATGACATAAATTCTATTTTATTTTCGAAATATATTAAAAAAAAAAATATCCTTCTTTCGTTCCTATTCTTCTTTCTTTTTTAGAAAAAAAGTTGGTGGACTTAAAAAATAAAGGATTATTTCGTTTCTGATAGTCATTACATTTATCGGTGGATAGGAGCATACTCTGAATCGGAATCTTGGGGAGTACTGTCTGATCATTTCTACTAATTTCAAGCCCCAATTAACCTTCTTTTTTTTTGTTATCTTATGTTATGCATAAATATCCTTTTCAATTTGGTTAATCTCTATTACAAATTCTTTGTGTATTTTGGTGTTTCTAACCATCCACTCATTTTTACCTAATTGCCGCTCACTTTGTAATACATGTATGTTAATCTATATAACTGATAGTGAAAACGTCATATGGTTAATATTTTTAACCCGCTTCAAGCCAGGATGACTAATCAACCAACCTTGGGGTAAAGTGATTCTTACGCTTATGTTTATTTCCGTTTAACCTTTGTACATAGGAAATGAGACTCAATTTTTCTTTTTACTGCTAATTTCTGAGCAGTTTTTTTTCACTCATATATAACTATCAAATTCTTTTTATTAAGATTAACCCGAAAGATAAATATATATCTTCCATTTTTTAACTTATTCGTCTAGAAGAAACGGAATAGTAAAAAAAACGTTTATGTTTCAACGAATCGCACGTAGAGATATTGATAAAACACATAGAGTTAATGGTATTTCATAACTAATCGATTGGGCAGCAGCTCGCAGACCACCTAAAAAAGAATATTTATTATTTGATCCATATCCTGACATAAGAAGTCCAATCGGAGCAATACTTGAGATCGCAATCCATAAAAAAATACCGATATTGAGATCCGATAAAACAAGGTGATTGCTAAAGGGAATTACTGAATAACTTAGTAAAATTGAGATAACTGCTATAGATGGTCCAATACTAAATAAAGGAGTATTTCCTCTAGATGGACGAAGATCTTCTTTTAAAAGTAGTTTTGTCCCGTCGGCTAGAGCTTGAAGAATTCCCAACGGGCCGGCGTATTCAGGTCCAATACGTTGTTGTATCCCTGCAGATATTTCTCTTTCTAACCACACAATTACTAGTACACCTGTTATGATTCCCAATACAACAGAAAATATAGGGACAAATATCCATATGAGTCCATAGACCTCTTTTAAAGATTCCAATCTAACAAAAGAATTTATAGTTTGTACTTCTGTTGCATAAATTATCATTTTAACGATCAACTTCTCCCATTATTATATCTATGCTACCGAGTATCGTCATAATATCAGCCAATTTCATTCTTTTAACTAGTTCAGGAAGAATTTGCAAATTAATAAAACCCGGTGGTCGGATTTTCCATCTCCAAGGAAAACCACTTTGATCTCCTATGATAAAAATTCCCAATTCCCCTTTTGGAGCTTCAACTCTTACATAAAGTTCTTGTTTTGATAATTCAAAAGTAGGAGAAGGTTTTTTACTAATGAATCGATATTCAAAATCATTCCATTTGGGATTACTTTTTATATCAAAGCTTCTGCTTTCTAAATTCTCATAGGGACCTCCCGGAAGTCCTTCCAGAGCCTGTTGAATAATTTTGATGGATTCTGTCATTTCGCTAAGTCGTACTAAATAACGAGCTAATGAATCTCCTTGTTTTTGCCACTGAATTTCCCATTCAAATTCATCGTAAGACTCATAACGATCAACTTTACGAAGATCCCATGGTATTCCGGATGCGCGTAGCATTGGTCCGGATAAACCCCAATTTATTGCTTCTTCCCCACCAATAATCCCAACTCCTTCAACCCGTTCTAAAAAAATAGGATTTCGTGTAATAAGTTTTTGATATTCAACAACCTCTGTTAAAAAATAATCACAAAAATCTAAGCATTTTTCTATCCAACCATAAGGTAAATCAGCCGCTATTCCTCCAATACGAAAAAAATTATGCATCATTCTCATGCCGGTGGCAGCTTCGAATAGATCATATACAAATTCTCGTTCTCTGAAAATATAGAAAAAGGGAGTCTGTGCACCAATATCTGCCATAAAAGGGCCGAGCCATAACAGATGAGAAGCTATACGACTCAATTCCAGCATAATTACTCTGATATAGCTGGCCCTTTTAGGAACTTGAATATTTCCCAATTGTTCTGGTCCATTTACTGTTATTGCTTCTGTAAACATAGTAGCTAAATAATCCCATCGCGTTACATAAGGTAAATATTGTATAATTGCTCGGTTTTCTGCAATTTTTTCCATTCCTCTGTGTAAATAACCCAATATGGGTTCACAGTCAACAACATCCTCACCATCTAGAGTAACAATTAAGCGAAGAACACCATGCATGGATGGGTGGTGAGGTCCCATATTGACTATCATAAGATCTTTTCCTGTAACTGGTCTCTTCATAAGTTTTTCCTTGATTCGTTCTGGCATTAATTAGATTGCTGAAAAAGAAGTTTATCAAAAAATTCAAGATCTAAAAAATTAACTAATTCACAATTTTCGAATTTAACGAGTTTTTAATTCCCGAATATTCAACTGATTTATTAATTCTTTATAACGTACTCTATTTTTTTTTGACAAATAAGCCAGCAGTCGTTGACGTTTTCCCAGAATTTTTCGTAGACCCCTCTGAGATAAATAATCTTTTCTGTGCAATTCCAAATGTGAAGTAAGTCTTCGTATCTTATTAGTGAAACTGAATACTTGAAATTCAACAGATCCCCTACTTTCTTCTTTTTTTTCTTGAAATGAAATGAATGCATTTTTTATCATAAAAAGAAATCCTTCCCTTTTTAATATGAATTGAAAGATATGAATTTTACTGATCAGTAATAATAATGGTAGTTTTTTTGTACAAGGATCTGAATTTAATTATCAACTTCTAAAAAAAGTATAAATTTAGATCTAAAGATTCTGTTAATTTATTTATGAATCTGCTCTGATTGGTATCTATGTCATTGATTAAATCAATCTCATTTATAAAGATTTAATTTAAAACAATCCCTCATATTTGTGCATACAATTGTTTTCATATACCGTAACTTATATATTATATATAGTAAAAAGGATCTATCATTAATGAATTGGAAATCGCATATACATATGTATTCTTATCATACTGAAATGATTTCCGTTAGTAGTATTAAACCAATAGCGATTCATACAAGCTAAATCTTCTAATCTAAAATTGGGCCAAAGAAAGGATTTTAATTTAATTAGGTTATTTTTATCCTTATCAAGATCTTTCTTTTTATGCAAAACTGTGTTCAAGTTTTGAATATTCTTATCAAATCTTGACTTTCTATCCCTCGCATTTTTTTTTTTTAAGTTGAAACAAATTAGAATTCGAAATTCTCTACGTCGTTTAGGGGATAGAATATTTTCAGGGACAAAGAAATCATAATTATTTTTTTTATCAATATAGCTTTTTTTTTTGTATCTTTTACTTATTTTGTGTTTCTTTTTATGAACCAATGAAATACCTATTGTTCTATATATAATAAGTTGTCCATCGTTTTTTACAGACAAACGGGCAGGTTCAATAATCAATATTCCTTTTCTCATTAATTTTGCAAAAGTTAAATTATTATGAATCATTAGAGTATCTAGGCTCATCTCTCCTCTTTGAATAGAAGATATCATTATCTCATTTGGATTTTTTAGTCTAATCAAGAGACAGTATACTTTTATATTATTGATAATTTTTTGATTAAAAAAACAATTCCATCGCAATTGAAAACGCGAATACCTTGTTAGAAATAAATAAAGTTCTACTTGGGTAGTGCTTTTGTATTGTTTTTTATTTTTACGTTTTTTTATCTTCGATTCTGCATAATTTTCTTCAATATTTTTTTCTTGGTTTGATAGAGCTGATTCAGGATTTATTTTTTTTTTTTTATATGATTCAAGTTCTCCTTGACCTGCCGATTCTTTTTTTTCTTTATTTAGATTATAAAATCGAAGGGATTTTTTTTCGTTTGATGGTATAAAACCGTTTTTGTTTAGAGTGATCTTTTTATTAACATTTTGTTTTTCATTAAAATTGAAAAGAAGTAATTTAATTGGTATGACCCACGGTTTCATTTTATATGTACTAGAAAAAAATAAAAATTCTGGAAAGAAAAAAAATTCAAAATTTGTTATACGATGATTTAGTATTTCTTCATTCATTCCCATCCAATCAAAAAAGTTTATTTTTTGATTGGCAAGGCCCGTCTTAGTTATTTTATCAATTCTTTGATAATTCTGAACTTTAGTCCTAATATATTTTTTTTTACTCATGGTATCAACCCAGGGCTCAATATTTACTTTTTTTCTAAACCAAAAGTTGATAATTCTCCAATCAAAATATTTTCTATGCCGAATTTCCCCTATACCCCAAATATTATATTTTTCTATAAAACTAGAGACTAAACAATTATCTAGAGCAATGCCTATAGACATGTCAAAAAATTTTTCTGTAGAATGAATAGATTTGTAGCAAAAAAGATTATATATAGAATCTTTTTTTAAATTATGTTTTGGATTTAATAACGAGTCGGCCTCAAAAAAATTTTGTTTTTTGTAATTATCAAATTTGTTTTTTTCATCTGAATCCTCTTTGATTAAACTTGTATTTAGAACTAGAGAGTCTTGGTTTATTTTCTTTTTCCATTTTTGGGTTACTAATCTAGCCCATGCAATCTGAGATAAATTGTATTGAGAATGACTTCGTAACCAGTTTTTCCATTGATTTACTTCCGAATTTAAAAAGGTTTTACCTTTCAATTCATAATGAAAGATTCCTTGTTCTTGAAAAAAATCCTTTATTTGATTCTTAACAAAAAAAGATGTTATGCATATGTTATATTCAAGAACAGCCTTTAATTTATAAAAGTTACTAACTTGAATTTGTGATAATTTGTAAAATACATATGCTTGTGATAAAGAGCATAGGTCATAACTAATTTTTTTTTTTTTTGATATTAAATTTTTTATAGTCGAAATAAAATAAATGGTATTTTTTTTTTTTTTTTCTACATTTTCTTCATTCTTGTAAATATATTTATCAAGAATTGTTTTTGTTGATTCAAAAAAAAGTTGTGTAGTAATTCTTGGAATATTAATGATACCTAGAAAAATAGCTATAGACAGTTGTTCAATGCAAAATTTTATAAAAGAAACAGATTTATGAATTAATCGGGTATTTTTTCTTTTGAATGTCTGCCAACTTTTTTTTGATGACTCAATTATTTTAGAATCATAACGCGGTTTGTTACAACTATTAGTTAGGTTTTCTTTTTCTTTTGAAATTTCTTCTGTTTGATTTCTGATTGTCTTTATTCTATCAATCAAATTTTTTTTTTTTTTTTCGCTGAGTGAAGAAATTGTCCACTCCATGGATTTTTTTTGAACAGATAGTTCATGAATCATCTGATTACTCATTATTGAATCTTTTTTAGTTTCATTTAATTCATATATTTCTCTCAGGCCAAATAATGGAATTATATTTCGTTTTGAAAGGTTTTTTTTTTTTCCTTTTAGAAAAATAAAGTTTGTGATAATCCAGTTTTTAATTTCTTTTGCGACTTTTAGGAAAATTGTTGATCTTTCTTTGAAAATCCTTAAAACCAGAAAAGACTTAGTTTTGGATTTTTTGATTCTTTTTTTTAATTCTTTAAAAATAGGTTTAAAAAAATAAGGCTTTTTTTTGGCAAAACCAAACGGTAGTTCAGTTTCCATTCCCCAAACTGTTAAAAAACAAAAATCATTTTTTTCTCCTTTGTCTTTTGTTTTTTTTAGTCGAGCCTTCTCAGATGATTGAAATTTATATTTATGCCAAGGTTTAAGATAAAAAGGAAATAGGATTTTTATCTGAATACCTTCAGTTAACCAGTTTCTTGGAAATTCTGTTTCGGATAGTTGAACCCCATTATAAGTACATTTAACATGCATTTCACGTTTCAAATCCTTAAAATCCTCAGACCACTCGGTAATTTGAAATAATAAGAAACGGATGCTATTTTTAATTATTATCAATAAAGGTAATATAATATATTTTCTAAGAATAGATTGAGTTACTAAGAGAGAACCTCTGATTATTTGAGCAAATAGGAAGTTATCCCAAGTTTCTGCAATTTTTATTTCTATCCCTCTTTTTTCTTCTATTTTTGATTGTTCTTCTTCTTTTTTATCAAAATTTTTTTTTTTTTTTTTCCACATGAAATTTCTAATAATTTTTTCTTTTAGCCCCCATATATCAAACGAAAAAAAAAAAAGTTTATCTATTCTATCAAAAAAAAGGGGGGAATGTACTTTTGCTTGAAAAAATTTCCAAATAACAGTTTTACGCCTTTGGGAACGCATGGATCCTTTAATTATCTCTCGACGAAAATCAGATTGTTGTGAATAACGGATCAAAGTCATTTCATTTTTTTGATCAGAATTTTGATTCTTTTTGAGATTAGTATAAATCTCGTTATGCGGCTCTTTATTAACAAAAACCACTATACTTTTTGCTTTTCTTGAACGAATTCCAGGCTCCGTTGGTACATTTTCTTCACTTTCGCCTTGAAATTCTTCCAACTCACTTGTTAATTT